GTTTACTTTTATTAACTCTTGTACATAGGAAATGAGATTCAATCTTTTACTGCAAATTTATAAGCCGTTTCTTTCACTCATATAACTATCTGGTTTCCTTCATCAACCCCCGAATAATGAATAAAAAACGAAAATATATATTCAACTCATGACATTTCCTTCCTAGAAAGAAAAAGTAGGGTCAAATTTATGTCTTAACGAATCACACGTAGAGATATTGATAACACACATAGAGTTAATGGTATTTCATAACTAATTGATTGAGCAGCAGCTCGTAGACCACCTAAAAAAGAATATTTATTATTGGAGCCATATCCTGACATAAGAAGGCCGACAGGAGCTATACTTGAAATAGCAATCCATAAAAAAACACCGATACTGAGATCGGCTAAAACAAGATGATCCCCAAAAGGAATTACTAAATAACTTAATAAAACGGATATTACTGCTATAGACGGTCCAATACTGAATAAACGAGTATCTCCTCTAGATGGAAGAAGATTCTCTTTGAAAAGTAATTTGGTACCATCCGCTAGAGCTTGAAGAATTCCCAAAGGTCCTGCGTATTCAGGACCAATACGTTGTTGTATACCTGCAGATATTTCTCTTTCTAACCAAACAATTACTAGTACACCTATTGTGATTCCTAATACAGGAGTAAAAATAGGGATAAGCATCCATATGATCCCATAGACCTCTTTTAAGGATTCCAATCTAGAAAAAGAATTGATAGCTTGTACTTCTGTTGTATCCATTATCATTTTAACGATCAACTTCTCCCATAATGATATCTATACTACCTAGTATCGTCATAATATCAGCCAATTTCATCCTTTTAACTAACTGAGGAAGAATTTGCAAATTAATAAATCCTGGCGGTCTAATTTTATATCGCCAAGGAAAAACACCCTTATCTCCTATCAGAAAAATTCCCAATTCTCCCTTTGGTGCTTCAACTCTCACATAAAGTTCTTGCTTCGACAATTCAAAAGTCGGAGAAGGTTTTTTACTAATGAATCGATAATCAAAGTCATTCCATACAGTATCTTTTGCTCTATCAAAACGGCGTATTTCTAAATTTTCATAGGGCCCTCCCGGAATTCCTTCTAGCGCCTGTTGAATAATTTTTATGGATTCCGTCATTTCACTGATTCGTACTAAATAACGAGCTAATGAATCCCCCTCTTTTTGCCATTGGGCTTCCCAATCAAATTCGTCGTAACACTCATAATGATCAACTTTACGAAGATCCCATTGTATTCCGGAAGCTCGTAGCATAGGTCCCGACAAACCCCAATTTATTGCTTCCTCTCCACCAATAATGCCTACTCCTTCAACTCGTTCTAAAAAAATGGGATTCCGTGTAATAAGCTTTTGATATTCGGCAATTCCTGTTAAAAAGTAATCGCAAAAATCCAAACATTTATCTATCCAGCCATGAGGTAAATCAGCAGCGACTCCTCCAATACGAAAAAAATTGTGCATCATTCGCATACCGGTGGCAGCTTCGAATAGGTCATATATCAATTCTCTTTCTCGAAAAATATAAAAGAAAGGAGTCTGTGCCCCAATATCTGCCATAAAAGGGCCAAGCCATAACAAATGTGAAGCTATACGACTTAACTCCAACATAATGACTCTGATATAACTGGCCCTTTTAGGGACTTGAATATTCCCTAATTGCTCTGGTGCATTTACAGTTATTGCTTCTGTGAACATAGTAGCTAAATAATCCCAACGTGTTACATAAGGCAAATATTGTATAATTGTTCGATTTTCCGCAATTTTTTCCATACCTCTGTGTAAATAACCCAATATTGGTTCACAGTCAATAACATCTTCACCATCTAGAGTAACAATGAGTCGAAGAACACCATGCATTGATGGGTGGTGAGGTCCCATATTGACTATCATGAGGTCTTTTCTTGTAGCTGGTACAGTCATAGGTTTTTCCTGATTCATTCTTCCATGAATTGCTGAAAGCGAAAAGAAGTTCATCAAACTTTAAGCAAATAATTCAAACTAACTCTTCAAATTAACGAGTTTTTCTCTCTCGAATATCCAACTGTCCTATTAATTCTTTATAACGTGCTCTGTTTTTTTTTGACAAATAAGCCAGCAGCCGTTGACGTTTTCCCAGAATTTTCCGCAGACCTCTCTGAGATAAATAGTCTTTTTTGTGTAATTCCAAATGTGAGGTAAGTCTCCGTATCTTGTTGGTGAAACTTACTACTTGAAATTCAACGGATCCGCTATTTTCTTTGTTTTCTTCTTGTTCTTGCAAAATAATTGAAATAAATGAATTTTTTACCATAAAAGAATTTCACACTCCCCTTTTTACAGATAGTTATTTTATTGGATCAGTAATAATAGTAATAATAATGTAAGAAATTTTAATGTAGTATACACAATAATCAAAAATTTTTTATAGATTCCTGTTTTTTTCAATGAACATTAATGAATCCTTTTTTGGAGTTCGTTTGTATAGTCATACAAAAAGAGGATACCAAATCGTTTAGTACGAAGATTCTGTTGATTAATTTATAGCTTTAATTTTTACGCCATTTACTTATCCTAGAGGGGGATGTAAGACAGCGCATATGAGCATCGGGTTGTTTGCATATAACATGGATATTTACAGATCACGGACAGAAAAACAAAAATGAAAAATCGGATTGATAGAACAACATAATATATAGAAAACTCAAAAATTTAAATCAGGGGTACATATATATCCTTAACATACTCAAGCGGCTCCCATTATTGGTATCAAACCAATAGCGATTCATACAAGCTAAATCTTCTAATCGATAATTAGGCCAAAAAAATAACTTTAATTTAATTAATTCATTTTTTTTTCGGTCGAAATTTTTACTTTCATCCAAAAATTGACTCCAATTTTTTATCTTGTTCTCCTTGGAAAATGTTTTATTTCTATGCGCACCATTCTGATTCTTTAAATTCAAATTGAAAGAAATTAGAATTCGCAATTCTCTACGACGTCTAGATGATAAAATTTTTTCAGGAACAAGCAAATCATAATTATTTTTGTCTTTATTTAGAGTTTTTCTTTTATGTCTTGGAATGGATTCATCAAAATTATTCTTAGCAACATTTTGGGGGTTTCGGTATCTTTGATTACTTTGGTGCTTACTTTTATGAACCAATGAAATACCTATGATTTGATACATAAAAAACTGTCCGTCATTTTTTACAGATAGACGGGTAGGTTCCATAATTAATATTCCCTTTTTCGTTAATTGTGTAAGATTTAAACGCCTTCTCATTATATCCAGATTCATTTCTTTCCTTTGAATATAGGATATAGTAATTTTTCTTACATTTATGAGGCTAACCAGGAGACCATATATCTGGATATTATTCATCATTTTTTGATTCAATTGATTCAAACGTCCAGTCCATCTTAATTGCAAAGGAAAATCTCCTTTAAGGAATACTTTTAGTTTTTCGATCGATTCTAAAAAATATTCTTCAATATTGTTTTGATTCTTTAATTCAAAATATTGTTTTGAATTTGATGGTCTAAAATTTAAAAAATATTCATCCGCCTCTTGTTTTCCTTTGATATTTGGATTTTCGCTAAAATTTGGATTGATATTCAAATTAAAAAGAAGTAAGTTGCTTGGGATAAACCAAGGTTTCTCTTTATATTTATGATAAAGTATTAAAAACTCTGGAAATAAAAAAACTTTCGGATTCGATATGAAGTGATTTAAGATTAAGAATTTTTCATTCATTCCCATCCAATCAAAAGACACCCCCATCCAATCAAAAAAGACCTTTTTATAATTGATTTCGGAATTTGATTTAATTGGAAGATAAAAAAGACCATTATTATGAGAATTCTCTGTTATTTGGTCCTTATTAGGTTCAACCTGAATATTTGTATTAAATTTCCAACCCAAATATTTTCTATCTGTATTTTTTTCCATATATATAATATCACTTTTTTCTAGATAATTCTTGATAGGAATATTATTAAGTATGTTAAAAAAAGTTTCTTTATTTTTGGTGGAATTTTCTTGATTCTTTATTGTTTCTAATGATGATCTATAAATATCAGACTTATTCTGAGTTTCAGAATTAATATATTTATATGAGAAAAGATCATATCTATGGTTTTTTTGAAAATTCTCCTCTTTATTTGGTAATAAATATACTTTCAAATTTTGTTTTTTTTTGTAATCCAATAATGGGTCTTTTTCATAGGAATACCTTTTCTTTAAATCATCATTTTGAGACATATGGCATTGATTTATTTGATTTCGCCATTTTTGTGGGACTAATGTAGACCATGTAATCTGAGATAAATCATATTGATAATGACTTCTTAACCAGTTTTTCCATGGATTCTTTTCATAATTTGAAAGTCTTACTTTGGAATCAAATATTCCTTGTGTTCCAAAAAAATCCTTTATTTCATTCTTAAGAAAAAAAGATGGTCCATTATATTGAAGAATAGATCTTAACTTATTGAAGTTAATAACTTGGGTTTGTGATAATTTAAAAAATACATATTTTTGTGACAAGTAAGATAAATCAAAAAAAATATGTGGCTTCTGCTTACTATTTCTAAGATTATCAAAAGCCTTTTTTATAGTCATAGGCGAAATGAAGTCAATTTTATTTTGTTTTTTTTTATTAATTCTTTCTTTATCTTTATTTTTTTCATTATTGTCAATGTATTTTTCAAGAATTTTTTTTGTTGATTCCATAAAAAGTTGTAGAGAAATTCTGCGCATATTAATTATACATAAAAAGATATCTACGTATATTTTTTCAATGCAAAATTGAAATATTAATTCAATATTTTTTCTTTTTAATATTTTCCAAATTTTTGGGGGTGATTCTCGATTATTCTTTTTATTTTTTTTCATTATTTCTATTTGATTTCTGATTGTGTTTCTTCTATCAATTCTATGTTTAATCTCTTCTTTTGCCTGTGAATAATCTCTAGATTTATTTTGACTAAATGATTC